GATAAGTAGAAGTGTACTTATTTATAAAATAAGTATGAAAATATCTTATTTTTTTTATGAAATTCTTGTTATTTTTCGATATTTTGGGGGAAAAGAAGAAGACTTCATTATTCTTTTTTACTAATTTTAGGAATAGAGGATTCCTAGTAAATCCTTTGTATACTCCTTTTCCCCATAAAGATACTGAATGAGACGAACTATTTTTTGTACTACTATAATTTTGAAAATGAACACGTAAAGACCCATCAAAAGTAAGTAAATATATCCGAAACATATAAAATGCGGTTAACCCCGCAGTGAAACAAGCTATTATTGCAAACATGGGTGAATATAACCAACTATTACTAAGAATTTCATCCTTAGACCAAAAACAAGCAAGAGGCGGAATACCACAAAGAGAAAGTGTACCCACTAAAAAAGTAGTTCTTGTAATTGGAACATACTTTGTTAAACCACCCATAAGAAGCATATTTTGACTTTTCTCCGGGGAATAGCCGACAATAGGTTCCATTGAATGGATAATGGAACCGGATCCTAAAAACAATAAAGCTTTTGAATAAGCATGTGTAACCAAATGGAATAAAGCAGCTCGATAGGAACCTATGCCTAAAGCTAACATCATATAACCTAATTGAGACATTGTCGAATAGGCTAAACTTCTTTTAATATCTCTTTGAGCAAGAGCTAAAGTGGCTCCTAATAATAATGTTATTAGACCTATTAAAGAAATAAGATTCATTATATGGGGTATAGATATAAAAAGAGGGAGAAGTCTAGCTACAAGAAAAATTCCCGCAGCTACCATAGTAGCCGCATGTATTAGGGCAGAAATGGGAGTAGGCCCTTCCATAGCATCAGGTAACCATATGTGAAGGGGAAATTGTGCGGATTTTGCAACTGCGCCAAGAAACAAAAAAGAGGCACACAAAGTAGCAAAAAAGGGATTTACCCCGGTTTCATGCATCATGTTATTAATGATTTGGAACAAGTCACGAAATTCTAAACTACCTGTTATCCAATAAAAACCTAAGATCCCTAATAATAAACCAAAATCTCCTACACGATTAGTTACAAAAGCCTTTTGACAAGCACTTGCTGCAATTGGTCGCGTGAACCAAAATCCTATTAATAGATAGGAACACATTCCTACAAGTTCCCAAAAAATATAAATTTGTATCAAATTGGAACTAGTAACTAATCCCAGCATGGAAGCAGTGAAAAAACTCAAAAAAGCAAAAAATAGCAAATATCGCTGATCATGAGACATATAATTATCGCTATAAATAAGGACCAAGATTCCAACAGTAGTAATTAATATTGACATAATAGAAGTAAGAGAATCAATCAAATAGCCAAATTCCAAACAAAAATCATTATTAATGGTCCAAGACCATAGGTATTGATAAATAGGGCTTCCATTAATTTGTTGAAGGGATAGATTGGCTGAAAATATCATCACTATACTTAAGAATAAAATACTAGGAAAGGCCCATATACGACGAATATCTTTTGTTGCCATCGGAATAAATATAAGTCCTAATCCTATTAACATAGTAACTGAAAGCGGAAGAATAGGTATTAGCCATGCATATTGATATGTATGTTCCATAAATAGAAAAAAATAATAATAATAATAATTTATTTATATGATACTGAGCCTATAATTTATCTATAATATTGTTTCCAATTCAACAAGAATTTCTTATTTGTTTCAAATAAAATATTTGATAGTTGAAAGTATTAATATTTGCTAATTCAACAATTAACAATTAATTGACTAAAAAATATTATCAAAAAACAAAGTACAATTTATATTATATCTTTAGTAAACAAAAAAGAAAATAAGAAAGAAAAAAGATTGTCTTATTATGATTATTTGTATTGTATTCTTTTTTCCTTTTTTTATTACGTTACTTTTTTTCTTTTTTAGTAATTATCTAAATATTTATTTATTATTAATTACTAAATACTATTCTTATTAGTATATTCTTTTTAGTATAATAATTAGTATAATAATATACATATAGGGCTATTATATAATATAGAAAAATCTCTTACAAGATAATATAGAGAAATAGAAAAATTTTATTCCCAGATAAAACCAGATAAAAATGAAAAATAAGATTGGAAACATGTTTTTCACATACAAAAACAGAAAAAAGAAAAAAAAATGGCAGTTCCAAAAAAGCGCACTTCTATATCAAAAAAACGTATTCGTAGAAAGATTTGGGGAAAGAGAAGTTATTTATATGCAATGCAAGCTCTTTCCTTGGCAAAATCAATAGTTTTTGGAGATTCACAAACCCAAAAAAGAACTTCTTTTGTGAAACAAACAAAAAATAGAAAAGAAGTTTTGGGTTTTGGAAAAAAAACCAAAGGAAATTCGAATTTGCAAGAATAATAATTTTAATTACCATTAAACCTTTTTTGGTCTTTTTCAATATTAGTTACTATTATATTACATTAATGATAGAATAAAAGTTATATATATATATATACTAAATCCTAATTTTGACTTTACTATCAAAATGAACTTTTGACAATAGAATGTGAAAATTTTATCTTACATTCTTTTCTTTTCCATTCTATTGTCAAATCAAAAGTACAATTGTGACAAATAGAAAATATTAGTAATTTGGGTTTATTCATTAGTAAAGTGAATCCTTTTTATTTTTTATTTACTTATTTATTTCTCTATAATTTGAGTATATTAAAATGCAATTTTGGTATATTTATATTTCTATTATTTTAGTCGAAATTTTACTAATTAGTAAAATTTCTATTACTTTTTTATTATTTAAGTTTCTATCATTTTATTTTCATATTATTCTAGTATAATTTTACTATATTAGTAGGATTTTTTAGTATACTAATATTCGAATTATTAATAATTTTTATTGTATAATAATTGTTTTATTCTCTAATAGTTATATAATAGAATGGGAAATAATAATAAATAATTAATAATGAGAATATAATGCAAAAGATATAATGATTAATGAAAAAGAAATCAGACGAAAGAATTAATCCTATTCTAGTAAAATATAGTTATAGTGAAATATAGTTAAACTGAAAAAAAGTGCAAAAAGAATATATATATATATTAATGTCAAAAAAAAAAAAGGTAATTGATTGTTAAAAAATGTCTCATCAATACAAACAATAAAAATACAACGAATATTTTTAATTATTTTTAAAAATCGGATTTTACTGAAGATACAAATAAGAATCAATTGAACCCATTCTTTTATTTATTCGTTTATTGGAATGTCTCTTAAGTTAAACAATTAAGATGAAAAATCTCGACGATTCGCGATAAAGAAATTATTATCATTTAAAGTAAGCCGCCATGGTGAAATCGGTAGACACGCTGCTCTTAGGAAGCAGTGCGAAAGCATCTCGGTTCAAGTCCGAGTGGCGGCATGCTCGAAAAGAGATACAATAGAATAGAATAAGAAAAAATGCAATTCCTGCTTTTGAATTTTATCTCTCTAAGCGTATCTTTTTTTTATGCCATTTGTGACTTTAGAACATATATTAACTCATGTCTCCTTTTCAATCATCTGTATTTTAATTACAATGCATTTAATAACCTTATTAATTCATGAAATTGTAGAATTATGGGATTCGTCAGAAAAGGGAATGATGGTTACTTTTTGCTGTATAACAGGATTATTAGTTTCTCGTTGGATTTCATCAGGACATTTTCCATTAAGTAATTTATACGAGTCATTAATTTTTCTTTCATGTGGTTTCTACATTATTCATATGATTCCCAAGGTACAAAACCATAAGAATTATTTTAGCACAATAACCGGGCCAAGTACCATTTTGACTCAAGGTTTTGCCACGTCCAGTCTTTTAACCGAAATGCATCAATCCACGATATTAGTACCTGCTCTACAGTCTCATTGGTTAATGATGCATGTAAGTATGATGTTATTAAGCTATGCAGCTCTTTTATGTGGATCATTATTATCAATCAGCCTTTTAGTAATTCGATTTCGAAAAAAGACTAATACCTTTCATATTTATAATAATGAAAATACTTTAACTAAGTTCTTTATTAGTGAGATTGCATCTTTTAATGTAAAAAGAAGCATGAACACTTCTTCTCATTTATTTCCAAATTATTACAAATATCAATTAGCTAAGCAATTGGATTATTGGAGTTTTCGTATTATTAGTCTAGGTTTTATTTTTTTAACCATAGGTATTCTTTGTGGAGCAGTATGGGCGAATGAAGCATGGGGATCTTATTGGAATTGGGATCCAAAAGAAACTTGGGCATTTATAACTTGGATCATATTTGCAATATATTTACATATTAGAACAAATCCTAATTGGGGGAGCATTAATTCAGCATTTGTGGCTTCTATAGGATTTCTTATAATTTGGATATGTTACTTTGGTATCAATATATTAGGAATGGGTTTACATAGTTATGGTTCCTTCGTATTAACATCTAATTGACTACATGGGGATAAATAAACTAAAGATATCTTATTATACCTAATGAGGATTTTCTTTTTCCATTTTTCAAACCGTTTGAATTTGAACCAACCATTTAATCAAATTAATCAAACGGTTTGAAAAAAGAAAAGATATAATTACAATTTAATTCACTTTACTTCAGTATTCCTATTTTTTATTGTATTAGACAATACAAAATAAAGCCAATTTCTGGAAAATAGACAAATTTCAAAATTCGGAGAGTTCTCTTTTCATTAATAAAACAAATATTATTTCTGATAATAATTAGATAAGATAGTTTGTACTTTTTCAACTGATAACGAGAGAATAAAGTCGGGATAAATCCCTATTCCTATTATAGGTAAAAGAATACAGATGGAAAGAAACAGTTCTCGCGGACCAGAATCAAAAGATTTCGAGTTTGGAACACTAAAAACCCTGTATCCATAAAATATCTGTCGTAACATAGATAATAAGTAAATAGGAGTTAATATCATCCCGATTGCCATTAAAAAAGTGATTAGCATTTTTGCCATTAAAAGGTATTTTTGACTCGTAATTAGTCCAAAAAATACTATTAATTCGGCAACAAAACCACTCATTCCTGGCAATGCAAGAGAAGCCATTGAAAAACTACTAAACATGGTAAATATTTTCGGGATTAAGATAGATATCCCTCCCATTTCTTCAAGGTAAACAAGACGCATTCTATCACAACTTGTTCCTGCCAAGAAAAAAAGTGTAGCCCCAATAAACCCATGGGAAAGCATTTGTAAAATGGCTCCATTAAGTCCCATATTGGTTATGGAACCAATTCCTATAATTAGAAAGCCCATGTGAGATACGGAGGAATAGGCTATTCTTTTTTTTAAATTGCGTTGTCCAAAAGAAGTTGAAGCTGCATAGATTATTTGTATTGTTCCTAATATCACCAACCAGGGAGAAAATATATAATGAGCGTGGGGTAATAATTCCATGTTGATACGAATCAGTCCATACGCCCCCATTTTTAATAAAATTCCAGCTAAAAGCATACATGTACTGTAATGTGCTTCTCCATGGGTGTCCGGCAGCCATGTATGTAGGGGAATAATTGGTAATTTAATAGCATAAGCAATAAGGAAGCCGAGATAAAATAGTATTTCCAATGTCACAGGATAGGATTGATTAATTAATCTTCCCAAATCTAATGTTGCGCCATTGGAACCATATAAACCTACACCTAGAACTCCGATTAAGAAAAAAATGGAACTCCCAGCAGTGTACAAAATAAACTTTGTAGCTGAATAGAGACGTTTCTTTCCTCCCCACAAAGATAAAAGTAAGTAAACGGGAATTAATTCGAACTCCCACATTAAAAAAAAAAGTAAAAGGTCTCGAGACGAGAATAATCCTATTTGCCCACTATACATTGCTAGCATGAGGAAATAAAATAATCTGGAATTTTGGGTAACTGGCCAAGCTGCTAACGTGGCTAAAGTAGTTATAAATCCTGTTAATAAAATGGGTCCTATTGAAAGTCCATCAATTCCAAGTCTCCAGTGAAAATCAAAAACATCTATCCATTTATAATCTTCTATTAATTGGATTAATGGATCGTCAAATTGAAAATGATAACGAAATACATAAGTCATTAGAAATAGTTCTAATAATGATATACATAGAGTATACCACCTATACGTCTTATTTCCTTTATAAGGAAATAAGAAAACTAGGGAACCCGCGAATATCGGGAAAACAACAAGTATTGTTAACCAGGGAAAATAACTCATGGTAAAGTGATAAAGACAAGATACATTTTGCCAAGAAAAACCTATGTTATGTTAGAACACAGGTTTTTCTGGTAAATAGGAACCAAATGATTCCAGTGGAATTTTTTTTGTAACGTATTAATAAGATAGAGCCATGCTGCGAGTTGTTTCAGGTCCTAAATAAACTCGGACACTCAAAAAATCTGTCGGACAGGCGGATTCACATCTCTTACAACCGACGCAATCCTCCGTTCTTGGCGCAGAAGCTATTTGCTTGGCTTTACACCCATCCCAAGGTATCATTTCCAATACATCTGTAGGACAAGCTCTTACACATTGAGTACATCCTATACATGTGTCATAAATTTTGACGGAATGTGACATTGGATCTATTAATTTTGAAACATATATAATTTTTGATCTGGCAATAAAATTTGTAGTATATGAGTCATATATATATTGTATACACCAGATCAAACAATGATTTATAAAAATTTTACGAATCCAAATAAATATTTTTTAATATGTATATGAGAAAGGACCAAATTCGATTTTGCTTTCAGCGATGTTGATTATATTAATTACATAATTAATTACATACGCAGCATACGCAAATTAAACTTGTACAATTTACAATTTATTTATTTTTATTGTTTTATTGGTATTGGACGACATCTTTTTTCATATTTCTAAAAGAATTTCTATTCAATAAAAAAACTAAATAAGAAATTCGAGTTTAATAATAACATAATAATCAATTAGAGTCTATTCATATCACGAATTTCTTATTTAAATGAAATAATATCTTCTATTAAGTAACCATATTCTATTATTATTCCAATTCCAATTTTTTATGCAATTTCGAATTACTATGTACATCATTATATACTATTCTATTGGATACACAAATACAGTATTGAATAGTATTAAATATACAAGAAATCATTGAAATCGAATTGCAAATCGAATTCGATCTTTTACTAAAATAATATGTATCTAGATGTGGTATGTGTCTTTATTTCTTATTATATCATTTGATTAAGACTGAAACTAATTATTCAATAAATTCGACTGATTAATGCGAGTTAATTTTCTGTTCCGATAGATGGAAGAAACAATAGCTAGTCCAATAGCAGCTTCAGCTGCTGCTATGGCTATAACAAATATTGAGAAAATATTTCCTTTCAACTGCCGATTATCAAATAGATCCGAAAAGGTTACAAGATTCATATTAACCGAATTTAGTAAAAGTTCAAGACACATTAGCGCTCTAACCATGTTTCGACTTGTAATCAATCCAAAAATGCCAATAGAAAATAAAAAAACACTTAAAAAAAGTACATGTTCAAAAAACATCCTTCGCTAATTCCTTATCAATTGCAATTTATTTCATTATAAGGATATTCATTTAATCAGAATATTTAATGAAAATATTAATTTAATTTGATTGATTAAAAAAAACCAATTATTTTGTTTAGTTTGTATGTAGACTTGGAAACTTGAAGAATTTGGAATCATTCTAAGTTAATGGCTTTTTATTGTCGAGCCATCGTAATTGCACCTATTAAAGAAACTAAAAGAATTATAGAAACAAGTTCAAATGGAAGATAAAAATTGGTTAATAAATGAATCCCAATTTGTTGAACGTTATTTATTAGATCTTGTTCACAAATTTGGTTTAATTTTGTAGTCCAAAGAATTCCGTACCATGATGTATCTGAGATAGTTCTCATTAATGAAAAAAGGATAGTTATACAAACCAACAAGGTAACTCCATCCCCAAAGGTCCAAAAATAAGAATTCTTGGAAGACTCTGAACCATTGATAAACATTAGAGCAAATAGAATCAAGATATTTATGGCTCCTACATAAATAAGAAGTTGTGCAGCAGCTACAAAGTAAGAGGCCGTTAAAAAATAGAATAAGGATATACAGACAAGAACCAATCCCAACGAAAAAGCGGAATAGATTGGATTGGTAAGTAATACTACGCCTAAACCACCTAATAAAAGAAATAATCCCAGAAATACCACAAAAATATCATGTATTAGTCCAGGTAAATCCATTATATAAGTAAAAAAAAATAACTTGAAATAGTTCATGAACTTCCTAAAGGATTCAGGAAATAAAAAAGTATTCTCATTAGCCTATTTTTTCCTCTAAAATCTAATATATATTCTTTATGATCCATTTGATAGAGAAGTCAATGAAAATCTACATTAACAGAAATTAAGAAGAATTTTCTTTGTAGATCACTTTTTAACAGTTAATTTTTCTTAATTAATTAATAAATAATAAAAATAAATAATAAAGAAATCTCAATGAATTTATTAAGAAAATGATAAAAATAGTTTTAAATTTAAAACTATTTTTTTTTTATACTACTACACTACTACTAAAAATGGATAAATAAACTAAAATATTAAACAAAAATACATAAAGATACTGTATAAATATATTGTATAAAATGAATATACAGTAGAAATATACTGTATTATATATATATATAATAATGCAATGGATATTTAATGGATATTTCTATATATAATGAAAAAGAATAAGTATATATTTAGTTTAATAAAAAGATGGTAATAATAATAATATGATAATTCATAAAATATATGATATATAGATTTTTTCGATATTTATAAATAAATCATGAAAAGCTTATTTTGTGTTCTAATCAAATAAAAAGAGAAAGTTTCAACAATCAATAAAATTAAATAAAAAATCCATAAAAATCTTGTAGATTATTGGTTTTATTTACATTCTTTTTTTGTCTAATCAAAAAAAATTTACAATCTTTTCTATTATTACAAAAACTTAGTACGATGTAATCGTTCTTGAACTTGAATTAAATAATTTACTTTTGTTTATTTGAGCCGAATTCACAACTGTTTGTATTGTATAATCCCTAATTATGGAAATTGGTAAACGACCTAAAGCAATTTGATTATAATTCAATTCATGACGATCATAAGTAGAAAGTTCATATTCTTCTGTCATCGATAAACAATTTGTTGGACAATATTCAACACAGTTACCACAAAATATACAAACGCCGAAATCAATACTATAATTAAATAGTAGTTTTTTTTTAACATCCTTTTTAAACTTCCAATCAACAACGGGTAAATCTATCGGACATACACGAACACATACTTCACAAGAAATACATTTATCAAATTCAAAGTGGATTCGACCCCGGAAACGTTCTGATGTGATTGATTTTTCATAAGGATATTGCATAGTTACAGGTAAATGATTTGTATGGGATAAGGTTATTAGGAAACCTTGACCAATGTACCTTGCAGCCCGGATTGTTTGTTGACCATAATTTATAAGTCCAGTTACCATAGGGAACATATTCTAAATATCCATAAAAGATTTTCTATTTCTTTCTCTTGCTCTTGTTTGAGATCAAGTTTTAATCTACAAAAATGGTATTCTGTTATTTATAGTGAAACAAGTTGGAAGGAAGTTGTTAATAATAGATTACCTAGCGAAATAGGTAAAAGAAATTTCCATCCAAGATCCAATAACTGGTCCATTCTCATTCTGGGTAAAGTCCATCTTGTTGTGATGGAAATAAAGATAAATAAATAGGCTTTAGCAAGTGTAATAAAAATGTCAATTGTCATTCCAAGGATTTCCGCCATTTTATTCATTTCAAAAGATTCAGGAATTGATACAGACGGAATAGAAAAATTTGACCCACCCAAATAAAGAATTGTTACGAATAATGAAGAAATTAGTAAATTTAAGTAAGAAGCAAGATAAAATAAGGCATATTTGATACCTGAATATTCGGTTTGATAGCCTGCTACTAATTCTTCCTCCGCTTCAGGTAAATCAAAGGGTAATCTCTCACATTCGGCTAGAGAAGAAATAAAAAAAAGGATAAACCCTATAGGCTGGCGCCACAGATTCCAACCTAAAAAACCATATTTTGACTGCGCTTCAACTATATCAACTGTACTTAAACTATTAGAAAATTCTAGTCGATGATGACATTACTGCTTTCATTGCTATTTCAAAACCGTACATGAAACTTTAGCTTCATACGGCTTCTCTATGGTCACAAAAAAATAAGGACTGTTGCTACCACTATCTTTGGACGTAGATAGAATAAAGACGATAGCTCCAAATTAGACCAACGGAATTCTGTCTGCTAGAATAAGAAAGGGGTGCTTTTGAATTGATCTCATCCTTTACAATTTCAATTTATTTTCGGTAATAATGAAATGGAATTGTATTGTAAGTTTAATAGAATACTCGATATCAATAACAATAAATATGAATAAAAGGTTTATACATTAGTTCATGAATCATGAAAAAAAATTCCATACGTTATAAATGGAAAAAAAATAAATAAAGAAAGATTCTTGTTTTTATTACTTTACTTTTATTTTTACTGCTCTTCTTTCTCACTTCTCCTAAAAAAAACTAAAGGATACTGAAAACAATAATAAAGGATTAATTCGTTCTTGATAGTTATTTCTTTAATAAGTGAATAGCATTATACTCTGGATCGGAATCGTAGGGAAGTACTACTTGATTATTTCTACCAATTTCAAGTCCTTTTTATGATTCCTTTTAGTAATCTTTTATGTACTTTAGTGTTCCTAACCGTTCACACACTTTTTTTAAATGATCCCCAGTATGAGTATCTACAGTATGATTTCATTATAATTCCATATATGGTATATATATATGTATATAGATATATAGTGGTATAACAAGAGTATAAAATATTATATGTAAAAGTAGAAAATAGGATATGGTCTAAAAGCCTTATAATAATGAAAACTCTATACAGTTGATCTTTTTTACATCCGCTTCAAGTTCAAGATATCATGATTGATCAAAAAATCTCAATCTTGGGATAAAAAATTTCTTATGTTTACTTTAAATTTAGTCTTGTACGCAGGGAATGAGATTTTTTTTTACTACAATAAGCTGTTGTTTCACTCATATAACTATCTGATTCGACTCAGAAATCCGAATGTTCCCAAAATTTTACCTAAAAATCGTTATTTAATACAATGAGTCTCTTCTTTTTGGTTTTTTGAGAAAAATAGAAGTAATAAGAGTTCATAGTGTAACGAATCACACGTAGAGATATTGATAAGACACATAGAGTTAATGGTATTTCATAACTAATAGATTGAGCAGCAGCTCGTAGACCACCTAGAAAAGAATACTTATTATTTGACCCATATCCTGACATAAGAATGCCCATAGGAGCAACGCTTGAGAGCGCAATCCATAAGAAAACGCCTATACTTAAGTCGATTAAAACGAAACGATAGCCAAAGGGGATTACTAAATAACTTAATAGAGTTGATATGACTGCTATAGAGGGCCCGACACTAAACAAACGAATATTTCCTCTAGATGGAAAGAGATCTTCTTTGAGAAGAAGTTTAGCCCCATCTGCTAGTGGTTGAAGAATTCCTAATGGCCCAGCATTTTCTGGTCCAATACGTTGTTGTATTGCTGCGGATATTTCTCTTTCTAACCACACAATTACTAGTACCCCTATTGTAATTCCCAATATAAGGGTTAAAATGGGTACAACCCATACCAATTCATGGACCTCTTTCAAAAATTCTGATGTATAAAAAGAATTAATAGTTTGGACTTCTATTGTTGCATGAACTATCATTTTAACGATCAACTTCTCCCATAATAAAATCTATACTACCCAATATTGTCATTATATCAGCCAATTTCATTTTTTTCACTATCTGAGGAAGAATTTGCAAATTGATAAAACCGGGCGGACGAATTTTCCATCTCCAAGGAAAAACACTATCATCCCCTATTAAATAAATTCCTAATTCCCCTTTTGGGGCTTCTACTCTTGTATAAAGTTCTTGTTTTGATAATTCAAAATTTGGTGAAGGTTTTTTACTAATAAATCGATATTCAAAATCATTCCATTCCAAATGATTGGATCTATCGAAGCGTCGGGCTTCTAAATTTTCATAAGTTCCTCCAGGAATTCCTTCTAAGGCCTGTTGAATAATTTTTATTGATTCTTTCATCTCTCCAATTCGTACTAAATAACGAGCTAAAGAGTCCCCTTCCTTTTGCCATTGAATTTCCCAATCAAATTCATTGTAACATTCATAACGGTCAATCTTGCGAAGATCCCATTGGATTCCAGAAGCTCGTAACATCGGTCCTGATAAACCCCAATTTACTGCTTCTTCCTCACCAATAATGCCTACTCCTTCAACTCGTTCCAAAAAAATCGGATTACGTGTAATAAGTTTTTGATATTCAACAACTGCTTGTAAAAAATAATTACAGAAATCAAAACATTTATCTATCCATCCATAAGGTAGATCAGCTGCTACCCCTCCAATGCGAAAATAGTTATGCATCATTCTCATACCTGTAGCAGCTTCAAAGAGATCATATATTAATTCTCTTTCACGGAAAATATAGAAAAAAGGAGTTTGTGCACCAATATCTGCCATAAAAGGACCAAGCCATAATAAATGAGAAGCTATACGGCTTAATTCTAGCATAATTACTCGAATATAGCTGGCTCTTTGGGGTACTTGAACATTTTCTAATTGTTCTGGCGCATTTACCGTTATTGCTTCGGTGAACATAGTAGCTAAATAATCCCATCGTGTTACATAAGGTAAATATTGTATAATTGTTCTGTTTTCTGCGATTTTTTCCATTCCTCTGTGTAAATAGCCTAATACGGGTTCACAATCAATAACATCTTCACCATCGAGAGTAACGATCAATCGAAGAACACCATGCATTGATGGGTGGTGAGGACCCATATTAACTATCATGAGATCTTTTCTTGTAATCGGTAAAGTCATATCTTTTTTTTCCTTAATTCATAATTTCATGGATTCTTCAAAAGAAAATGAGGCTCATGCAAATCAAAATGAAATACTACTAAAGGCAACAAGAATAGTAAAATAACAAAATGCAAACGATTAAATTACCGCTCTCGAATATGCAATTCCGCAATTAAATTCTTATAACGTACTCTATCTTTTTTTGACAAATAAGCCAGCAACCGTTTACGTTTTCCCAAAGTTTTTTGTAGACCTCTTTCTGATAAAAAATCTTTTTTATGCAATTTCAAATGTGCAGTGAGTTTTTGTACCTTATTAGTAAAACTGGTTACTTGAAATTCGATAGAACCCTTGTTTCCTCTTTTTTCTTCTTGTGGAATAAATGAAATAAACGAGTTTTTGATCATAAATGAAAATTATATCCTACTTTTTTTTTGAATTTATTTATGTAATTCTTTTATCAGGAAAAATCCAAATAAAATAGTAATTTAATATTTATCCTTTCAAAATGGAAAGTTTGTAGATACAAAGATATGTGTTTCATCATATATCATATAAATACTTTATGTATTATTGTATAAATACTTTAATGTATATTTATTATGGAATATTTATTATGTATTGTATTGTATATATATTATAGGTATATGATAATTGAAAATAGAAAATAGAAGATTATATAAAAAATGAATATAATCCAATAATAATTAAATAAATAATTAATTAATTATTTTATATATCTATTTAATAGAAATATAATGCAATATTTCTAATAAAATATTTCATTATTTTATTATATAATTTTATTATATAAATAGAAATTCCAAATTTCAAAATTATTTTCTTTCGAAATTCGCTATCTCACTTAGAGAGAATATTCGAAAGAATAAAAGGGAGATAATCTATTTCTCCCCCCCCCAAAAAAAAATAAATAAAGAAAAAAGAAACCTTTATTATTTGAGAATTCTCAAATTTTTGAGTTCTCAAAGAAATTTTCTGAATTTTGTATTATTATATCTAATTGATCTACAAATCAATATCATTTAATAAAATAGAATACAGCATATGCATTTATTTTTGAGCTACATAATCTTATGTGATTTATGTAAAATGCAAAATATTTCTATTCTCTAGGAAATAAATTATTTAGTAATTCCATTTTGTGGATGTATTCTTAACATACTGAAACGACTGCCATTATTAGTATTAAAGTATTAAACCAAAAGAAAAGTGATTCATACAAGCTAAATCTTCTAATCGAAAATTAGGTCAAAGAAAAAGAAACAATCTGTACTTCATATATTTCTTGCTATATGTATTAATATGTATTAAGATGCGTGCTTTTATTTCCCCAGATTTGTAGATTTTTTATGTTAATCTTATTCTTGTTTGAAGATGGCGGATTTTCTATCTCTAACATTGTAATTACGCAAATTACAAGAATTCAAACACATGTAAATTTGCAATTCTCTACGACATCTAGTAAATAGAATACTTTCTGAAACAAGAAAGTCGGAATACTCTTTTTGATCCATTTTCTATTGTTCTTTTTTCGACCAATGAGACATTATTTATTAATTATTTATTAATTATTTTTTAGTTATTAATTATTTTTTTTTGTTTGATATACAAAAAATTTTCCATGGATTTCTATTTCTAGGAATGGATGACTTCTTTTTATAATCAATAATCCTACTTTTAGCAATCCTATGACATTGTAATGAATTCTCATTATATCCAAATCTAGGTCTCTTCTTTGAATCGAAGATATAAGAATTGGTTTTGCATTTCTAAATACAATGAAAAAGTCAAATATTTCTCGCAAATTTGCTATTTCTATATTTATTCTATATTTAGACTTGAGTCCAAATCTTTTATTCTTACTCGACCCATTTCGTTCAAAAGGAGGATCAAATGCTTTTGGTAAAAATTCTTATTGATTA